CCTTCTTTGTTTGTCTGATTCGAGGGAGAAGGGCCCGTTGAGTCATAATTTTTTTTTTCTGATGATACTTTTGAAAAATGAACTTCATTGGTCGATTCAGAACACCTGTTCCTTGATAGTATTTATCGGTACTTTCCAAGTTAGAAGTACGAAGAAATCACTCAATTTCCTAGAAATAATTATTAGATAGTGTACAAATACTTTGTATACTAATACAACCAGGCTCTATTTATTTGAGTATCTCAGAATTTTTTTTTTTATAAAATAAAAGCTCTATTTAATCAATAAAATTCCCTCTCTTTTTTTTTTTGTTTGTCCACTACCACTCTTATATTATACGTAATATAAATTCTGATATATCTAGAAAAATCAAAACCAGGACTAGGAATCTTTTGCAAACAGGATCAAGAATCATTACCCTTTCGACACAAGAAAAGGAATTTTCTTGTGTCGAAGACTAGGAAAACGAATAATCCCTCCTAGAATTATTGGTTCCCCGCATTTCTCCCCCACTTACTTATGCCTAGTATCTAGTCAAATTTGATTCTTTTTAGATATTGATATATTTTATGACATTGAAATCTGGCAGTAGTAACATAGTCGCAGCACTCCAATTTGGATAAAAAAACAAAGAAAGAGAGGGTAAAATCAAAAGGTCGTCTTATTCAAAATCCACATGCTAGGATTAGGAATGTGGTATAAGGAATTCCCAGCATCTCGTAGAAAAAGAGTATAAACGAGCAAAAGGTTTTTCATAATTTCATTTTTTGATTATGCACAATCACCCACAAGAATTTGGTTCTTTTTACGAACTTGATGTCGATAAATCCACGAGTCTAGAAATTCATTTCTGCCAATTGAACCTTCTCGAACTGTTTCTTTTTAAGAACCAAAAAGATTTGTGCCAAAATAACAGATGCCAAGAAGAACAAAAGGCCTTGAACACGTAATGGATCTTGAAGTACTATTTCTGCATCTCCCTGACCAAATCCGCCCACATTAGGATTACTCGTTAATGGTTGATCAAATTTGATAGATTCGCCCTCTGAAACAAGAAGTTCTGGTCCTGGAGGGATAATATCAACCACTTGACGTGCATCCGATGCATCTGTTATGGTTATTTCATATCCCCCCTTCTCTTTTCGTATGATTTTGCTTACTATACCCGCCGCTGAAGCATTATAAACAGTATTGTTACTCTTGCTCCCGTCGGGATAAATCTGCCCCCTGCCCCTGTTCCCGCCTACGTATATAGGATATTTTAGGAAGTGAACATCCTTCTTAGTAGCGGGATCCGGGGAAAGAATAGGAAAGGTGATTTCACTATATTTCTGACCAGGGACGGGGCCTACCACAAGAATATTTTTTTTATTGGGGCGATAGCTCTGAAAAGATAAATTTCCTATCTTTTCTTTCAGCTCGGGAGAAATACGATCGGTAGGAGCTAATTCAAACCCTTCTGGTAAAATAAGAACAGCCCCTACATTCAAACCCCCCTTTTTACCATTAGCAAGAACCTGTTTCAGTTGCATATCATAAGGGATTCGAACAACTGCTTCAAATACAGTATCAGGAAGTACCGCTTGTGGAACTTCAATCTCCACGGGCTTATTAGCTAAATGACAATTGGCACATACAATACGCCCAGTCGCTTCTCGTGGATTTTCATAACCCTGCTGTGCAAAAATGGGATATGCGCTTGAAATGGATGTCCGAGTCATGATATATATCATGAGCGATACGGAAATAGATCGAGTAATCTGTTCCTTTATCAAAGAAAAAGTATTTCTAGTTTGCATGGTCCAATCATTGATCCCGAAAATTTTTACAATAAATTGGGTAGGTTTCTAGTATAGTTCCCTATCCACGATTATGCTATTTACTGGAATAATATAGGATACGTCCCCCATGGGTAGAGATATAATAAGTACGATTTTCAATGCTTTGCTTATGTACAATTACAAAGAAACAAACGTTCTAATTCGATTAAATTAATATCAGTGGATCTTTATCAGTCATTCATTGAATGATAAATAACTACAAGTGACGGAGATAGGCGATTTAAATAACGGAAAATCCAATATTTAAAAATGGTATCGAGAATGACTGGAAAAGTGGAAACAAGACCTGATATAATTTGATCATTATGAACAAATCCAAAATCTTTGTAGACAGAGCCAATCATTAGTTCCCAGCCGTGTGGTGAGTGGAATCCGATACATAAATCAGTTAATAAAAGAATAGAAAAAGCTTTGACTGTGTCGCTTAAGTTATATAAGAACTCCTGAGTCCAAGAGTTAAGAATAACAAGTTCTTCATTACCCAAAATAGAATAACCGCTTAGAATAACAAAACAGATTATATTTGTCGAGAAGTGCAAAATTGTATGGATACGATCCTCATTGTGTATCTTGATTAATTGGATCGTTTCTTTGTGGATTCCTATATGAAGTTTTTTGAGATGTGTCTCCGAGTATTCCTTGATCAGTTCGTCCAAGAGGAGGAGTTCCTCTAATTCTATGAATTTTTCTAGAATACTCTTTTCTTGAATATCATTCAAAAAAATTTCAGATTGCCCATTTTTCCACCAATTAGTAACCCAGGATTCCAGACTTTTATGAAATGAGAGAGAAATCCACCAGGGCAAAAATGCTATAGATACAAGATAGAAAAGGGGAATTAATACTTTCTTTTTTGCCATTTTTTCATCTATCTGTGAATTGTTCATCAACCCACCTCATACGTCGACTCTATACGATCTAATATTTCTTTTCACGCATGAGTTCTCTACAGGGTATGAATCTTTTTTATTTGTGATTTTGTGGCTAGTCTTTGAATCTAGAAAGAATACAGAAATCGACTAAGAATCCACTTCAAATTCGAATGAAGAAATACTAAAAAAGAGTGTTTCCAGATATCTCAATCTCAATTGGGTAAATTCGAAACGAAACAAATGTCTCTTTTCGATGAATGACCAAAAGAACTTCTTTAAATCAAAAATGAAGTAATGAATATTATTCAAATTTTGAGACGAAGGAACTCCTTTTCTATCGAAATATCCAATATTTCGAAAAAATTTCACTAATTATCCACAGTCAGGAATAGAATAATTGAGGGAAAGATATTGTGATGATCAATACACAAAACAAATGAGTGACAAAACAAGACAGAAGGCTAGTTATCATTATTAAGAAATCCAATTGTTGTCATTAAGGAACATAAAACAAAGAAAAGGAGAAAAAGAAAGGTTGATTGACAAAAAAAAAAGAACTAATTTACAAGATAGAATTTTTTTGGATCTAAAGTATCAATTCCAACAAAGATTGAACTTAAAAAAAGGATCAATTTCTTTATTTCAAAATAGTTTGATATATGAAAAAAATCGAAATCGATTTTTTTCGATTTGTTACTTGTTTTGTTATTGAATTGCGTGGATTTGCATCCACATAAAAGACCCCAACACAAACAACACAAAAAGGGTTTTTGTTTTCTGGTTGTTCCATATACGTCTGCTTTGACCCGAATAAACATTCTGACGAAACTTCAGTTAAGTTATGTTATAGAAAAGGGAGGATTCTTGCATTTTTTTCCATCCCGCTATTATTCTTCAACCCATTTCTCAAAATACTTCAATTGGTACACGCAAGAAATAGGCCAATTCAGCAGCCTTTTGTTCAATTTCTCGTGGAGTTAAATTCTCATCAGTACGAGTCAAGGGAATGGCTCCCCGGCCTTTTATGTCCAGATAAAGGACACGACGAGCAAAAATACCCTCTTTAACTTCTATTCTAACGCACTGAATGTCTTTTATAAGGAATCGGAGGAATATACGACGATTTTTTCCAGGAAATCCCCAACGAAAAATACACACTATCCCTTCCCTTCTATCGAATCGATCATAACCACTACCTACATTCCAGGAAATTGTGCTCCACAAATAGGAGCTAATAAAGAGACCCGAGATCCCGTAGAAAGACATCACGATCCCTTGTGGAAAAAAAACGATTTGCTGAGAAAAAGATATCAAATTTCTACCAAGATAACTGGAAATTCCAACCAATAAGAATCCTAATGAACCTAAAAAAAGGATAAAGGCCCAGGAGAAATTACTTATTTTTCGAGACCCCCTTATAGGTTCTATCCATATATGTTCTGATCGCCAACTCATACTTGATCCGATTTCTTTTTATTGGAATTGAGAAAATACCCAAAAAAATGAATTTGACTTTACTTTTTTTTGTTTCCGAAGTAACTCTCATCAACTAGCACTAATTTGATGTGAACCTTTAGGAATAATTCATCAAATTGGTTAGATCTAAAATAATAACATACCCTTCATATGATCCCATTATACATATAGTTCCACCTACTTTTATTTTCTATTTCAATTTCATCCATCCAGGGATCCTGATCGATTTGAAAATAGCTAGAAGTCATTTACCCATATACCACCTTTCTGCGGGTATAAGAGCTTTTTCCTTTATGTTCGGTGGAAATCACATGGTATACCATATTCCACTAAATAGATATCTGTGTTATGATCCAAGTCTAGGTTAAAAAAAAAACTGGATGGGATGAAGTTGATTCCCATCGGATCTAAACCTAAACAATCTTGTTTTTTTGAACATAAAGAAATAAAGAAGCCATTGCAATTGCCGGAAATACTAGGCCTACTAAAGGCACAAAAATAGAAGGAAAGTTGAAAGTTGTCATAGAAAGGGTACCTCGATTTACTATTTGGACCTGTTATTATTTTAAAATTTTTAAATAAAGATATCTTATAATAATTATAATTAAGATTAATAAGTGAGTATATAGAATAAATGTCGAACTAAATAAAAGCACTTATTCCTCTTTCTACACAAGAAAGAGGGTAGAATTCGCCCCTCTATCTTGTTGATAGAGGCTTCTTGATTAGTAATTGGGAATGGGAATCTAGGTAAAAAAAAAAAAGAGTTTTTCTTCTTTCTACAATTAGATCTTATGTGACCAAAGAAAAC